ATTAATAGTTTTTGGTGTAAATGCACAATAAATTTTGATTTTATAGGAAATAATTATTAATTATTAGAACTAATAAAAGTAAGATAAACTTACATAATTTATCCTATCAAGATAACCCTTTTTCAGGCATTTTATTTTTTCTAATTACAACATTTTAAAAAAAATGTGTTATTAGAAAAAATAAAAATAATGTAACATTTCAAGAAATGTAAGGAGCATCCCTCGTCAATCACATTTAAATGTCATTGTAAACGCATTGAAATTAATTCGAAGACATGGTTTCATAGATTTGAATATATTTTGAAGTTTTTGAGGGGACATTACTACTTCAAATTAATTTAGATAAAATCTAAAACAACCCCCCCTATCGGTAAATCTATATTGATTATATTCAATTACATACATAAAATAGACGCACGGGAATGAGTTTGAAAATTGACTATAACTTTCCCTTCTATGAAGGGAAAAAATAGAAGGTAAAGTTATAGTTAATTAAAATATAGTTTTTGAAAAAATTTTTTAAATTTTCTTTATATTATTAATATGTTAATTTGAGTTAAATAGAAGAAATATTTATAATTTTAATAAAATTAAAGTAGAAATTTAAATTTAGATTTGGCAAAACTTGTGCCAGCCGCCGCGGTTATACAAGTAGATCTATTTTTTAAGGTGATTTTAATAATTTTGTTTTTTATTTGTTTTAATTTATTAAGGTGAAATTTATAAATTATTTATTAAATAAATTTGATTTTGAAGAAATTTAATTTTTAAACTAGGATTAGATACCCTATTATTTTAAGCTTAATATTGTTAGTAGATAATTAATATGAAATCATAAGATTTTGGCGGTATTTTAAGCTTTTTAGAGGAATTTGCTCTTTAATGGATAAAACGCCCAGATCTTACTTAATTTTGTGAGGACAATTTGTATACCACTATATTTAATTATATTGAATAATAATATTTAAGATTTTAAAAATAAATACATATTAAGTCAAGGTGCAATATAAAATTATGAATGAAGTGAATTACAATGATTTTAATTAATATTATATGAAAAATTTAATTAGGATTTAAAAGTAAATTATTAATATAATGGATATTTGAATTTAGCTCTAAGATATGCACATATCGCCCGTCGCTCTCAAATTTGAGATAAGTCGTAACAAAGTAAAAGTACTGGAAAGTGTTTTTTAAAATGAAATCATTAGATATTTCATTTACAATGAAAGTAAGTTTAGTTATTAAACCGTTTTAATTTAGATTAATAATAATTTATGATAAAGATAAATTTATAAAAAAGGATTATAATATGGTGTATATATTTTAGATTTATTATTGTATTATTACTGTGAAGGATTAGTGAAAATTATGAAAAATTTAAAAATTTAAAAAGTATTTAATTGGAAGTACCTTTTGCATTAGGGTTTTTTTAAGAAATAAAAATATTTTTATTTCCCGAAGTTAAAATGATCTATCATAATATACTTTTTATGTTTAAATATAATTAGTAATGTTTTGATAGTAATGAAATTTTATTCAAATTTAAGGATATCTGGTTATAATAATAATGATTAGACATCTATCTATTATGAGTTTATACTAGTTTAATTAAATAGAAACGATCTGTAGGGATAAGCTTTCAGATTTGATTTTTAAATTAAATAATATAAAATAATAAGGAATAAAATTTTCTTTGTCTTTTAATAAAGAATTTTGTTTTATACAAGTACATATATTTAAAGTTTATTTATGATTTTAATAATTTTGTTAAAATTCAAAGATAAGATAATTAGTAAAATTGAATTTAAAAGTAAATTAGTTTTAAGATTTTTTAATTAGATTTGTGAGATTAAATTATAGGAATTCGGCAAAGATTTAGAGTTGACTGTTTAACAAAAACATTTCATTTTGAGTTAATAAAATGTAAAACCTGCTCAATGATTATTAAATTGCTGTGGTATTTTGACTATACGAAGGTATTGAAATAAGGCTTTAAATGAGTGCTAAGAGAATGGTGTAACAATTCTAAGCTTTCTTTAATTAAACAATTGAATTTAATTTTTTTGTGAAGAAGCAAGAATTAAAATTAGGGACAAGAAGACCCTATGAATTTTGTATTAAATTATATTAAAATTATGTAATTTTAAATATTTAAATTATTTGGGGTGATTAGAAAAGAATGTTTATCTTTTTTTTTAAAATTAATTTGTTCCGCTTTTAACGATTTTATGAAAAAAATACTCTAGGGATAACAGCGTAATAATTTTGGATAGTTCTTATAGATAAAATAGTTTGCGACCTCGATGTTGGATTAGGATTCTTTTTTAGTGAAGAAATTAAAAGGAAGAAGTTTGTTCAACTTTTAAATTCCTACATGATCTGAGTTCAGACCGGCGTGAGCCAGGTTGGTTTCTATCTTAATTAAAAATATATTTATTTTTTTAGTACGAAAGGAATAAGAAATATTAATTTAATTAAATTAATAGTAACAATTTATTAAATTAAACTAATTTGACAGAAATATTGTGTCAAATTTAGAATTTGAATATGGGTAATACCAGTTAGTAATAATGAATTAAAGTGGCAGATTTATGCGAGGAATTTAAGCTTCCTATATGAGTAGTTTCCTTTAATAATGATTTCTTATTTGAGTTTTATGTTTTTAATTATTTGTGTTTTGGTAAGAGTAGCTTTTTTTACATTATTAGAGCGTAAGATTTTAGGTTATGTGCACCTTCGTAAGGGCCCCAATAAAGTTGGATTAATAGGAATTTTTCAACCTTTTGGGGATGCTATTAAATTATTTAGAAAAGAGATAAATATAATATTTTATGTAAATATAATATTTTATATTATTTCTTCAGTTGTTTCTTTAATATTAATAATAAGATTATGATTTTTATTTAAATGAGATTATAATCAGATTTTGTTAGATTATGGTTTGGTTTTTTTATTGTGTATTTCAAGGCTAAGAGTATATGTTATTTTATTTGGTGGTTGATCTTCTAATTCTAAATATACTTTATTGGGAGCATATCGAGGGGTGGCTCAGGTCATTTCTTATGAGGTTAGATTTTCCCTGCTTTTAATTGTAGTTATTTTTTTTTGTGGGAGATATAATATAATAAAAATTGAAATATTTCAAAATATGTGTTTTATAATATTTGGGTTTATAAATTTATTTATTGTTTGAATAGTATCATGTTTTGCTGAGACAAATCGAAGCCCATTTGATTTATCCGAGGGGGAATCAGAGTTAGTTTCAGGGTTTAATATTGAGTATGGGTCATGAAATTTTGCTGTTTTATTTATAGCTGAATATGGTAATATAATTTTAATTAGGTTGATTACTAGAAGTTTATTTTTTGGTTCTGTGGGTTTTATGATATTTAATGTTTTAATTGTAATGATTTTATTTATTTTTATTCGGGGGACGCTAGTTCGATATCGATATGATAAATTGATAATATTAGCTTGAAAAGTAGTTTTACCTTATAGAATTATAATAATCTTTTATGTTTGCTTTTCTAAATGGGTGTTTATATGAATATTTTGTATCTTTTTAAGAAAAATAGACTTTTAGAAATGTGTTCTTTTTTATATTTTCAAAATATATACTTAATTATAGTTAAAAAGTCATTAAAAAGGAATAATTATAAATAAGGAAAAGTATAATGTTGTGAGAATTTGTCTATAAATAATAAACGGATGTTCTACTGGACATGCCCCTAAAAATGTGAGTATAATAAAAGTATTAATTAGAATTCAAAAAAGTATTTTTTTCCACGGAAAAAAATAGAAGGAAGAAAATTTATTATTTATTGTAAGGGGTAGAGTTACAATAATTAGAATAGATATTACTAAAGCAATTACACCCCCAAACTTATTGGGGATTGAGCGAAGAATTGCATAAGCAAATAAGAAGTATCATTCAGGTTGAATATGGGGAGGGGTGATAAGGGGGTTTGCTATATTAAAGTTTTCTGAATCAATTAGCATATTTGGGAAAATTAATACTATATTAGAAAAAATAAATAAAGTAATTAATACCCCTAAAATATCTTTAATAGTAAAGTAGGGGTGAAATGGGATTTTATCAATATTTAAATTAATTCCCAAAGGGTTCGAGGATCCTATTTCATGAATTAAAATAATATGAATGAGTATTAATATTAATAGGATAAATGGAAGAATAAAATGTAAGGAAAAGAATCGAGTTAGGGTACTATTATCTACCGAAAAACCACCCCAAATTCAATAGGTCATTATTGATCCTACATATGGGATAGCGGAAAATAGATTTGTGATTACTGTTGCCCCCCAAAATGATATTTGTCCTCATGGTAGTACGTATCCCAGAAATGCTGTTGCTATTAAGATAAGTATGATTAAGATTCCAGATAATCATGTTTTTACAAAAAAGAAAGAAGAGTAATAAATTCCACGACCAATATGAATATAAATAAAAATAAAAAATATGGAGGCTCCATTAGAGTGGATAGATCGAATTAATCACCCATTATTTACATCACGTATGATATGAGATATTATATTAAATGCTGTTGAGATATCTCTTGAAAAGTTTATTGCTAAAAATAATCCTCTTAGAATTTGAGTAATTAAACATATTCCTAATAAGGATCCTATATTTCATATATATGAAATATTTGAGGGGGTAGGGAGATTTGTAAATGGGTTTATTATTTTTTTTATATTCATTAGTTATAAAGTTTTAATGGGGAGTTGGAAGAGGTTATGATTTTTATAACAACTATTAATGTGATTAATAAGTATATTATTATAAAAATAATGAAATTTATTGAAGAATAAAAGAATATATAATTGATCAAGTAATATTGAGTTTCAAAAACTATATAGTTTTTGAAACTCAATATTACTAACATAAGAAGTATAATAAGTTTTTTATTAATAAAAATTTTTTTATTAGGAATTAATCTAATAATATATAGGAAAAGAATAAGTATTCCCCCTAAAACTAAAAGAATTAAAATTAAGGATAATCATATTATTTTTAGTGTTTTTATCATGATAAATGATAAAAAAATGGTAGTTATAATAATGGAGAATAATATTAATATTGGGTGGTTAAACATAAAAAATGTTATTATGAAAAAAGTTAATATTTTAATATCAGAAAATAGTATATAATAAGTACATAAATTTTGGATATTTAAAGAGACTTTTCTTTTCTGAAGTTATAAGATTTTTTCAAGTTTGGTTTACAAAACCAATATTTTATTATTTAAATTATTATAACTAATGGTGGAGATTTCTTTATATATATATATTGTAGGGTTAATGACTTTTTTTAAAAATCGATTTCATATAATAACTGTTTTATTGAGATTTGAATTTATATATTTAAGATTATTTTTAATGATAATTTTTGAAGTATTAGTAAATAGATATTTATTGTTGGTAGTTTATTTAATTATGATTGTAGCTGAAGCTAGTTTAGGGTTAAGGTTATTAGTAATTATAAATTTTTTTTATGGTAATGATCAGGTGATATGTATAAATATATTAAAATGTTAGGAGTTATAATATCTATAATTGTGATACTAGGTATGTCTATATTTTTCTCTGGGGTTTCTATAATGAATGTTCTTTTTTTTATATTTATTTTGGTTTTTAAACAATTAATATCAGGGGGCGATAGAGATATAATTTTTGACTTTTGAGGGGACTTAATGAGAATTAATTTGTTATTATTGTCTGTATGAGTTTTATTTTTAATATTTCTTTCTAGATTTAAAGATAATTTATATAATAATAAATATTTTATGTTTTATTTATTTTTAATATTATTATTATTGTTTATTTGTTTTTTTAGTTTAAATTTAATAATATTCTATTTTTTTTTTGAGGCAGTTCTATTTCCGATTCTTATAGTAATTTTTAATTGGGGAAATCAACCTGAACGATTACAGGCTGGTGTTTATATGTTGTTGTATACTTTATTAGGATCAATACCTCTATTAGTTTTAATATTAATTTATGGAGAAATAACGTTAAGGTATTTACTTTTAGATTTTTGGTTTAAATCAACAATAAGGTGGTTTTTTATTTTAATGATATTAGGATTTTTGGTTAAAGTTCCAATATTTTTTGTTCATTTATGGTTACCTAAAGCTCATGTAGAGGCTCCCATTTCTGGATCCATAATTTTAGCTGCTGTTCTATTAAAGTTAGGAGTATATGGGATTTATCGATTTAAGATATTTTTTATTGAAGAAATGATAGAAATTGGATATATTTTGGTGGTGATTTCTGTATTAGGTGGGATGAATGTGGGTATTATATGTTTATTTCAAACAGATATTAAATCTTTAATTGCTTATTCATCAATTTGTCATATAGGGGTGGTATTAGGGGGAATACTAAATTTAAATTTTTGGGGTTCTTATGGAAGTTTATTATTAATGTTAGGTCACGGTTTATGTTCTTCTGGGTTGTTTTGTTTAGGGAATATATTATATGAGCGGTTTTTTACTCGTAGAGTTATACTTTTAAAAGGAATAATAAAAATTTTTCCTAGAATAAGATTATGATGATTTTTATTTTCAATTGTTAATATATCGGCCCCCCCTTCGATAAACATTTTTGGGGAAATTTTTTTAATAGGAGGTTTATTAAAATTTAGAATATTATTTATTTTCCCCTTAATAGCTATTTCATTTTTAAGAGCTTGTTATTCATTATATATATATAGATATATCAATCATGGTGAGGGATGAGTTATATGATCTGTTAAGCCAGTTTCAATTCGAGAATATATACTTTTATTTTATCATTTTTATCCATTAGTAGTTTGGGTAATAAAGATGGATTGTTTTTTAAATTGGTTATAGATAATTACTTAAATTAGTTTAAATATTAAAATTATAAATTGTGGATTTATAGATGATGTAAATCATTAGGTAATTTTTTTAAAGTGAGGTTTTTTTTTGTTTTTTAAAAGAATATTAATATTTATAATTTTTATGTATTTGATTTATAATTATAAGATTATTTTAGTAGAGTTCATTATTTTAGATTTAATGTCTCTTGATGTTAAAGTTTATTTTTTATTAGATTGAGTGAGAGTGAGATTTATGTGAGTAGTGTTATTTATTTCTTCTATGGTTATAATTTATAGTGATAGATATATGGAGAGAGATAAAGGGAAACATTATTTTTGTTATATAGTTTTATTATTTGTGTTTTCTATATTATTATTTATTATTTCCCCTAACATAATTATAATTATATTAGGGTGGGATGGGTTAGGGTTGGTCTCTTATTGTTTAGTTATTTATTATCAAAGTGTGAATTCTTACAACTCAGGGATAATTACTGTTTTAAGAAATCGTATTGGGGATGTGACTATATTAATAACAATTATTTTTTTAATAAATTATGGAAGATTAGATTTAGATGATGTAAAAGAGATTTTTATAATTTGTGGTATTTTTATTTTGATTTCAGGAATAACTAAAAGAGCACAAATTCCATTTTCAGCTTGATTACCAGCAGCTATAGCTGCTCCAACTCCAGTTTCTTCGTTAGTCCACTCTTCTACCCTTGTTACTGCTGGAATTTATTTATTGATTCGATTTAATGTTCTTTTTGAGTTTAAAATTTATTCAAATCTAATAATAATAATTTCAAGAATGACTTTATTTATAGCTGGAATTGGAGCTAATCTAGAAATAGATTTTAAGAAAATTATTGCTTTCTCTACTCTCAGCCAGTTAGGGTTAATTATATTAATTTTATCATTGGGAAAATTAGAGTTTGCTTTTTTTCATTTATTAACTCATGCATTATTTAAGTCTATATTATTTTTATGCGCGGGTCTAGTTATCCACAGAATAGAGGGAATTCAAGATATTCGTTACTTAGGAAATTTTTTTAATTTTAGCCCTGTAATTAGGGGTTGTATGGGATTAGCTAGGTTATCTTTATTTGGATTTCCATTTATTGGTGGATTTTACTCTAAAGATTTAATTCTTGAGTTTATTTATATAAATGGTGATAATTTTATTATTATTATTATAGTGATTATTAGAACTTCTTTAACCATATTATATTGTTTACGGATGATATATTATATTATTTGAAAAGGTGTTTTTACTCGAAGATTTTTTTCTAAAAATATAAGAATATTCATAGTTGTCCCAATTTATTTTTTAAGAATTATGGTTATGTTATCAGGATCTATAATATCATGGATAATATTTTCTTATAATGATTTACTAGTTTTATCTAATTTTAGAAAAATAATTAATATTTTATTAATTATTTTTACTTATTATTTATTTTATATTATATACATTATTAAAATAAGAGGTTATTTTTTAAAAAAAATATATTTTTTCTTAAGGAGTATATGATTTATATCAATGTTATCAAGATTACTACTTATATTTTATATAAAAAATATAAGTAAGAATTCTGAGGATGATTGAAAGTGGTTAGAAGAATTAGGTCCAAGGGGAATAAGTTTCTTTTTAAAGAAAAATAGGATTATAGTATTATGATTAAGAAATAATATTTTAAGATCTATAGTGGTATTTTTTGTAAGAATTTTAATTATATTTTTAATATTATATTCTTATAGTTTATTTTAAAATATTACACTGAAAATGTAAAGAAATAATATTTTAAGAATATTTTTAGAAAATTCATTTTAACAACGAAAATGTTAGGTGTTAATTACACTATAAAAATTACAAAGATTAAATGAATATTCATTATTTATAGATTAGAAGTCTATTGAATTAATCTTAATGTTTAATAGGATTACATATCAATACATTCATTAACAGTGAATGGCCTCGGGGTTTTGGCTTCTATTAAAAAAATAGAATCCATCTAAGGTCAGGTCGAAACTGACTGCAATTATATCGCTTTATTTTCAGAAAAGGAATAGATCAATTTCTAATTGCAAATTAGGTTTTATTATTTAAATACTTTTCTTTGTTTTACTTTAATCATTCTAATATGCTTTTATTTCATTCATAAATTAATCCTCATAATATTATAAGGTTAATGATAGTGATTGTTAATATTAATGTAATATTTTTATTTTGGGTTAGTAAGGGAAATGGAAGTATAATAACAATTTCAATATCAAAAATTAGGAAGATAATTGAAATCAAAAAAAATTTTAAAGAAAATGGAATTCGGGATAATGAGAAAGGATCAAATCCACATTCAAATGGGGATAATTTTTCTTTATCTATTGATCTTTTTGAGGCTATTATTAATGATATTATAATGATTAGAAAAGGAATCAAAATGATGAATATAGTTTTAATTATTTAATTTTTAAACAAAATCTTTTTAATTGGAAATTAAGTGTACTAGTATATACTAATTAAATAAAAAATTCATCAATATATAAATGTAAATAAAAATAATCATACTACATCTACAAAGTGTCAATATCATGCGGCAGCTTCAAATCTAAAGTGATGTGAAGATGAGATGAGATTGTTATTTATTCGAATTAAGGAAATAATTAAAAATGATGTTCCGATAATAACATGAATACCATGAAATCCTGTGGTTATAAAAAAGGTAGAACCAAAAATTCTATCTCTCATAGAGAATTGAGATTGGATATACTCCCATCTTTGAAGAATAGTGAAAGTGATTCCTAATAAAATAGTAATTAGAAGGGCATTGAATGATTCTTTAAAGTTATTATTAATAATTCTATGATGAGATCATGAAATCGAAATTCCAGAAGAAATAAGAATTGTTGTATTTAATAGAGGAATTTCAAACGGGTTAAATGGAATAATATTTATTGGTGGTCAAATAGATCCAATTTCAATATTAGGTGATAATATTGAGTGGAAAAATGCTCAAAAAAAAGATAAGAAAAAGAAGATCTCGGAAATAATAAATAGAATTATTCCTATTTTTAATCCTAATAATACTAATGAAGAGTGATGACCTTGTAGGGAAGCTTCTCGTGAGACATCTCGTCATCACTGAAAAATAGTTAATATTAAAATTATTGGTGATATAATAATTATGTAAGAGAATGAAAAGTGGAGTATATAGATAGTTCTAACAGTAATTATAATAGATGTTACACAGCTAGTGAAAGGTCAAGGTCTTTTCTCTACTATATGGAATGGATGAAATATCATTGGTTATTAAATTTCATTTGTATATAATGATGTGAGTGTAATAAATACATATCTTTGAATAATAGCAACAGCTGATTCTAGGATTATAAGAGTAAATATTAAGGGAAAAATAATTGAGAATAGTAATGGGAAATTATAAGGAATTGAGGTAAGTAGGTGAATGAGAAGATGTCCTCTAATTATATTCGCAGATAGACGAACAGAAAGAGTAATAGGACGAATTAAATTACTAATTGTTTCAATTATTACTATAAAAGAAGTCAGAAGTAATGGAGATCCTAATGGAACTAAGTGAGTTATTATCATATTAAATGATGTTAATCAACCTTTTAATATAAGTGTTATTCAAATTGGAAAAGATAGTATTATTGACAATACGATGTGTCTAGTGGGAGTAAATACATATGGTGATAGACCTAAGCAATTAAGTAGTAAAATTATTGAAAAAATAGATATAAATAATAAGGTAAATTTTTTGTTTTTTCTTGTTAAATTCCTTTGAATTTCATTTAAGATTTTTGAAAAAACTATTTTTCAAAATATTTGGTATCGAGAGGGAGTTACTCAAAATCATGATGGAAGGATGAAGATTATTGATAATATTGAAATTCAATTTAATCTAAGGTTGTTAGATGTAGATGGGTCAAAAATTGAGAATAAATTTATTATCATTTGAAAAGTATTATATTAAGAGATTTATTAGGGATATGAAATATATTGGATTTTATAGGGATAAAGAAAATTATAATAATATTTATAATTAAAGAGATTGAGAATAAGATTGATAAAATATTTCAATATATTGGAAAAATTTGGGGAATGAAAAAAACACTTTCTAGTAATTAAAGAATGACATTCTTTTGTTATAAATTTTAACTAGTTTTTTCATTGAAAGTGATAATCACCATAGAGTGGTTTAAGAGACCAATGCTTAAAATTTCAGCCATTCAATGATAATGATTTAATTCACTTAATAAAATTATTAGGGGAAGTGATTTCTAATGAGATTGGTATAAATCTATGATTAGCTCCGCAAATTTCAGAGCATTGACCAAAGAAAATTCCAGGTCGATTAGAGAAAGAAAATGATTGGTTTAAACGTCCAGGGATTGCATCTATTTTTATTCCTAAAGAGGGGATAGTTCATGAATGAATAACATCTGATGATGAGATCAAGAATTTAATATGTGAATTAAAAGGAATTACTAATCGATTATCTACATCTAGTAATCGAAAAGAGTTCTCTTTTAATTCATTTGATGGGATTATGAAAGAGTCAAATTCAATATTGAAGTCTGATAATTCATACGATCAATATCATTGATGCCCAATGATTTTGATAGTGATAGATGGGGAGAATGATTCATCAAGTATATATAATAACCGCAGAGATGGAAAGGCAATAAAAATTAATGTAATTGCTGGGATGATAGTTCAAATTGTTTCAATTTCTTGTCCTTCTATAAGAAAACGTGAAGAAAAAGAGTTAGTTATAATATTAATGATTATATATAAGGTAATAATAGTGATTATTAAAATAATTAATATGGTGTGATCATGGAAAAAAATTATTTGCTCTATGATAGGTGAGTTTCTATTGGAGAATATTATATTTGATCATGTTATCATTAGTTATTTAATTAAAATATTATTTTGGTTAAATGTATGTTCTGATGGGGGAAAATTAAGTTGTCACTCGTTAGATGAGTTTGAAAAATGAGAAATTAAAATTAGTCGTTTCGATTGAAAGGCGTCTCATAAAATAATAATGAATAAAATAACACTTATAGAAGAAATTATTCTCCCAAAGGATGAAATCAGATTTCACTTAGAGAAAAAGTCTGGGTAATCAGAATATCGTCGTGGTATTCCTCTTAACCCCAGAAAATGTTGAGGGAAAAAGGTTATATTCACACCAATAAATATTGAAAAAAATTGAATTTTTAATCATATAGAGTTAAAATTTACCCCAAAAAATAAAGGAAATCAATGAGTAATTGATCCCAAGATAGCAAAAACAGCTCCCATTGATAGAACATAATGAAAATGGGCAACTACGTAATAAGTATCATGAAGAATAATATCAATTGATGAGTTAGCTAAAATAATACCTGTTAATCCACCAAGAGTAAATAGAAAAACAAATCCTAATACTCATAATATAGATGAATTATAGTTAATATTGGATCCATGTAAGGTAGCTAATCATCTAAAAATTTTAATTCCTGTAGGAACAGCAATAATTATAGTTGCTGCAGTAAAGTATGCTCGTGTATCAATATCTATACCAACAGTAAATATATGATGAGCTCAAACAATAAACCCTAAAAATCCAATTGCTAATATAGCATAAATTATTCCTAGTGAGCCGAAAGGTTCTTTTTTTCCGGTATGAAAACAAATAATATGAGAGACTATTCCAAATCCTGGAATAATGAGAATATATACTTCAGGGTGTCCGAAGAATCAAAATAAATGTTGATAGAGAATAGGATCTCCACCCCCTGATGGGTCAAAAAATGATGTGTTAAAATTTCGGTCTGTTAATAGTATGGTGATTGCACCGGCAAGAACTGGTAATGATAGAAGAAGAAGGATTGCTGTGATTAAAACTGATCAGACAAATAAAGGTATACGTTCTAATCTCATTCCAGGTGATCGTATGTTGATAATTGTTGTAATAAAATTAATTGCTCCTAGAATTGAGGAAATCCCCGCTAAGTGAAGGGAAAAGATTGCTATATCTACTGAAGCTCCCGAGTGAGAGATGTTAGAAGACAAGGGTGGGTATACTGTTCAACCAGTTCCTACTCCCCTTTCAATTAAGGAAGAATTTAATAAGAGGAAAATTGATGGGGGTAAAAGTCAGAATCTGAGATTATTTATTCGAGGAAAGGCTATATCTGGTGCTCCTAATATTAATGGAATTAGTCAGTTTCCAAAACCTCCAATTATAATAGGCATAACTATAAAGAAAATTATAATAAATGCGTGAGCTGTTACAATTACATTATAAATCTGATCATTACCAATTAATGAGCCGGGTTGACCTAATTCAGTTCGGATTAAAATTCTTATTGATATCCCCACTATTGATGCTCATCTTCCAAATAGTAAATATATAGTTCCAATGTCTTTATGATTTGTTGAGAATAATCATCGCGGTAAAATGGCCGAAGTTTAGGCTATAAATTGTAAATTTATAAATGAATAATATTCTTTTACTATGGTAGATCTTATATTTTATTTTCAAAATATTAAATTGCAAATTTAAAGATGTTATTCTAAGATTTAATTATAGGATTATATTATACTTTGAAGGTATATAGTTTTAGTTAACTTAAAATCTTTATATTGAAAATATAATGGGAATAAAGATAATAATTCTTATAAAGTTAATTACAAAGAAATATGAGGATTCTTTGTTACTGGAGTAGAAAGAAGATTTTATTATAATATTTAAGTTTAAAATTATTGGGAATAAGGAACGTATATAGAAGAATAAGTTAATTAAGGAAGAAGTAATAAGAATGATAATAATTATAGGAAAAATTTTTAAAATATATATGATTGCTAATCATTTAGTAAAAAAACCTAAAAATGGCGGTAAACCACCTATAGATAGAAATAAAGAAAACAGTAAAATTTTACTAAATATAGTTATTTTTATTGAGTTTGAATTAATAATAAATAAGGAGTTGTTTGTTTTTAATATATAAATGATTTTTATTAAAATTAAAGTATAAATAATAAAATAAACTACCCAAAAATTTTGATTAATTATGATTAAAGATATAATTCAAGAAAGATGGGAAATTGATGAGAATGCAAGGATTTTTTTAAAAGATGTTTGATTTAATCCCCCCAATGATCCAATTATACTAGATATAATAATAAAGGGTACTAATATGAAGTTATTAATAGAAGAGATAATATAAAGAGGGATGATTTTTTGTAATGAAGTAAGGATGAAAAATGGGAAAAAATTTAATCCCTCTGAGATTTGAGGGAATCATGAGTGGAAAGGGGCTGATCCTAGTTTAATTAATATAGTTATTATTATGATTAAATTTAATCTTTGTGCAGAAAAAATAGATGATATAATAGAGGAAAATAGAAATAAAGAGGAGGATATAGATTGAATTACATAGTAATTAAGTATTCTATTAGAAGAAAGAAAATTTTTAGAATTTATAATTGGAATGAATATTAATATATTAATTTCTAAGGATATTCATAAGGAAAATCAAAAAGAAGAAGAAAGTGAAAATATAATAGATAAAATTAAAATTCATAAAAAGATAATTTTGTTAAATATTATTAATAAAGGAAAATATTTCATTTTTGGGGTATGAACCCACTAGCTTATTATTTTAGCTTACTTTAT